GAATCAATATGGAATTATTTCCTCATGCTCATTCTCTATTTTCTCCTTGGTTAATAATAGTGGGCGCAGTACAAATAATCTATGCAGCTTCAACATCTCTTGGTCAACGAAATTTAAAAAAAAGAATAGCCTATTCCTCTGTATCTCATATGGGTTTTATAATTATAGGAATTGGTTCTATCACAGATATGGGACTCAACGGAGCCCTTTTACAAATAATCTCTCATGGATTTATCGGTGCTGCGCTTTTTTTCTTGGCTGGAACAACTTATGATAGAATACGTCTTCTTTATCTTGACGAAATGGGTGGAATAGCTATCCCAATGCCAAAAATGTTCACGATATTCAGTAGCTTTTCGATGGCCTCCCTCGCATTACCAGGTATGAGTGGTTTTGTTGCCGAATTAATAGTCTTTTTTGGACTAATTACTAGTCCAAAATTTCTTTTAATGACAAAAATCCTAATTACTTTTGTAATGGCAATTGGAATTATATTAACCCCTATTTATTTATTATCTATGTTACGCCAGATGTTCTATGGATACAAGATATTTAATGGCCCAAACCTTTATTTTTTTGATTCTGGGCCGCGAGAGTTATTTCTTTCGATCTCCTTTTTTTTACCCGTACTAGGTATTGGTATGTACCCCGATTTCGTTCTTTCACTATCAGTTGAAAAGGTTGAAGTTATCCTATCTAATTATTTTTTTAGATAGTTTTTTTATAAATAAAAAAATGAAAAAAATCTTATCATTTATAAAAAGGTTCGTTGTACAATGACAAAAAGAACGCTTTTTCTTCTCTTGTGTTAAGTAAAAAAACTTTGTGTGAACTAGGGAGAGACCCGTTACTTTGATTCGCGAGGCTCTCCCTAGTTCACACAAAGTTTGATATGCGTTATATGCTTTTCTATTCCTATTGGTAAGTGGTAAGAACTCCTTTTTGAATTTAATTAGATGTTAATGTAAATGAACCATAACTATGTAATCCTATTCCTAATAGATTTACTCCAAAATAGCATATCCAAATTATAAGAAATCCAATAAACGCTACAATTGCTGAATTTGTACCCTTCAATTTTAGATTTGTTTGAGTATGTAAATAAATTGCAAATATGATCCAAGTAATAAAAGCCCAAGTTTCTTTTGGGTCCCAACTCCAATAGGACCCCCATGCTTCATTAGCCCATACTGCTCCAGAAAGAATTCCTATCGTTAAAAAGAGAAATCCTAGACTAATAACCCGATAACTCCAATAATCCAATTGTTGAATCAATTGCGACTTATAATAATTCCTTGGAGAAAAAAAAGAAGTTTTTTTAAAAATATTTTTTTCTTCATTCATGTATTCGACTTTATCAAGGAAAAATGACTTATTTAAATTTAATAAATGATTACTCGTAGAAAAAAATTTTCTATTTTTTCGAACTGTAATGACTAGAAGTGATACTGATAATAATGATCCACATAAAAGGGCCACATATCCCAATATCATCATACTTACGTGCATTATTAACCACTCGGATTGAAGAGCAGGTACTAATATAGTGGATTCGTGTATTTCAGTTAAAAGGCCTGAGGTAGCAAAGCCCTGGGAAAAAATAGCACTTGGACCTATTATTGTGCTTAGAATATTTTGATTTTTTTTGAAATACGGAACTATATAAATAAAGGAAAAACTCCATGAAAGAAAGATTAACGATTCATTTAAATCACTTAGTGGAAAATGTTTCGAATAAATCCAACGAGAAATTAATAATCCTGTTATACACAAAAAAGTCGTTATCATGCCCTTTTCGGATGAATCATATAGTTTTACGATTTCATCGACAAAAAAGGTTATCAAATGAATTGTAATTAGAATTGAAACAGTCGAAAAAGAAATATGAGTTAATATATGCTCTAAAGTTGAAAATATCATAAAAAGAGTTCCTTAATTATAAAATCGAAATCGGCAATTGAATTCATTATTCATTATTATTCATTATAGGATCTATTTTCTTTTTTTAGGAAATGACATGCCGCCACTCGGACTCGAACCGAGATGCTCTAGCACTGCTTCCTAAGAGCAGCGTGTCTACCAATTTCACCATAGCGGCTTGTCTTGACCTCATAATAGCCTATAAATAAGCAATCGTCTAGATTTAAGAATTCAATTGGGTGCAATATTTTCAGGAAAGATTCAAATCAATGAATAAAATCTGTTCAAATATGTCCTTGAACGTTCATTATTTTAGTTTAGGGTTTTAGTTTTATTGTGTATTTGAGAATCTTCTTTACTTGAATTCTTGTAAAACCAAAAAGTCTTACTATCAATTAAGGGATAGAACCTTTCCTCTAAAAAACATTTTTTAAATTAAATGTTTTTGATTTATTTAATTTTAAAAAGTACAACCAAAAAATAAGTTTTATCAATGAACAAAAAAACCTATTTTAGATTATTCAAAATTCACACATATTTATCCATAAAATTTACACTAAGTGTTTTTGCGTGAATTGATGGCCAGAGATATATGGGCTCTATTCTATATAAGAATTTACAGAAAATCCAAAAGAAAAGTAAGAAAGTTGTGCAAAAAAAAATCTTTTATAGTACAAATAAGTTGCTGTGGGAAATAAGACTCCTATTCTGGAAAGAAAATCTATTAAAAAGAAAGTGAGTATCTTGTGTTTTTTTGTTAAAAAAAAAAGACTTTGTTTAAATTCGGTTTAAAGTAAAAGTAAAACAGAAGAATTCCATTTCCTATGAATTAATTCAACAGGAAATGGAATTTGAGAATTGTCTTTTTGAAACGGAAGAATTTAATTTTTAAGTCAGGTCAATTTAGATTTTTATAAGGTGTTCTGTTTTATTTCTTAATAACTTATTTTTTTATTTTATTTGTTTGTCGCACAAAAAAACTTTTTGAAATCCCGGTAGAAAGAGATTTCCCTAAAGAAAACGCTTTTAACGCTGACCAATAGCCTTTCCTTTTCCAAAAATTTTTACGAATACGCTTTTTTGATGCAGAAGTACGTTTTTTTGGAACTGCCATTTAAATAAAAATTAAGAGATTACTCATTGGTATAGCTGGATGTGAAAGACATCTATTGTTTAAAAAAATCTGCGCTTTTCTAGATAATTTTTTTTCTAAAATTCTAAAAGAATGGAATATGAACGATATGGTAAAATCGCATAAAATTTTTCTAAAAAATAAAAAACAAGAAGAATATTTTTAGTAACTTGTCAAAATTTGACTTGCATTTTCAAATTCGAAGGAGACTCATAATTAATCTTTGTCTTTTATATGATTTGACCAATTGTAACTTCTTGATTTGAATATTTGAAATATTTAGAAGAAATTCAGAAAGAGAAAGAATAAGTAAAAAGAAAGAAAAATGAAAAATTTTTCTTTTTTATATTTAAGTTAGGTTAAGCTTAGTGCATATTTTTATTTTTTTATTGACTCCTTTCAAAAGAAGTAAGGTCCGATAAATCGGAAAAATTTAATTACGAATTTCAATTTTTTTATGCAACAGACATATCAATATGGGTGGATTTTACCTTTTGTTCCACTTCCAATTCCTATGTTAATAGGAGTGGGACTTCTTCTTTTTCCGACAGCAACGAAAAATCTTCGTCGTATGTGGGCTTTTCCAAGTATCTTATTGTTAAGTATAGTCATGATTTTTTCAATTAATCTGTCTATTCAGCAAATAAATAGCAGTTCTATCCACCAATATGTATGGTCTTGGACACTCGATAATGATTTTTCTTTAGAATTTGGCTGCTTGATCGATCCACTTACTTCTATTATGTCAATGTTAATCACTACTGTTGGAATCATGGTTCTTATTTATAGTGATAATTATATGGCTCACGATCAAGGATACTTGAGATTTTTTGCTTATATGAGTTTTTTCAGTACTTCCATGTTGGGATTAGTTACTAGTTCAAATTTGATACAAATTTATTTTTTTTGGGAATTAGTTGGAATGTGTTCCTATCTATTAATAGGGTTTTGGTTTACGCGACCTCCTGCAGCAAATGCTTGTCAAAAAGCATTTGTAACTAATCGTGTAGGGGATTTTGGTTTATTATTAGGAATTTTAGGGTTTTATTGTATAACAGGTAGTTTTGAATTTCAGGATTTATTCGAAATACTCAATAACTTGATTTATAATAATGAAGTCAACTTTTCCTTTGTTATTTTGTGTGCTGCTTTATTATTTACCGGTGCAGTTGCTAAATCTGCACAATTTCCCCTTCATGTGTGGTTACCCGATGCTATGGAGGGACCCACTCCTATTTCGGCTCTTATACACGCTGCTACTATGGTAGCAGCGGGGATCTTTCTTGTAGCTCGCCTTCTCCCTCTTTTCATGGTTATACCCTATATAATGAATTTAATCTCGTTGATAGGCATAATCACATTATTATTAGGAGCTACTTTAGCTCTTGCTCAAAAAGACATTAAAAGGGGTTTAGCCTATTCGACAATGTCTCAATTGGGTTATATGATGTTAGCTCTAGGAATGGGGTCTTATCGAAGTGCTTTATTTCATTTGATTACTCATGCTTATTCCAAAGCATTATTATTTTTAGGGTCTGGGTCCATTATTCATTCAATGGAAACTGTTGTTGGCTATTCTCCGGATAAAAGTCAGAATATGGTTTTTATGGGTGGTTTAACAAAACATGTACCGATTACTAAAACCTCTTTTTTATTAGGTACACTTTCTCTTTGTGGTATTCCGCCTCTTGCTTGTTTTTGGTCAAAAGATGAAATTCTTAATGATAGTTGGTTGTATTCGCCAATTTTCGCAATAATAGCTTGGGCTACCGCAGGATTAACCGCATTTTATATGTTTCGCATCTATTTACTTACGTTTGAAGGTCATTTAAATGTTCATTTTCAAAATTATAGTGGCAATCAAAATACTTCTTTCTATTCCATATCTCTATGGGGTAAGGGGTCTTCAAAAGGAATTAACAAGAATTTTAGTTTATTAAGAATGAAT